ACGTTATTGTTATCTTATTAGTTAACAATCTTAATGATTGGATTCATATGCTTAATTCCTGATAGGAAATAAAATAGTAAAATGATTATTCATGGAATGACTATTCATCTATTGTATTTTCATCAAATAGGGGGCAAGAAGACTCTATGGAAAAATGGTGGTTCAATTCGATGTTGTCTAACGATAAGTTAGAACATAGGTGTGGACTAAATAAATCAATGGATAGTCTTGATGCTATTGGAGATACCAGTGGAAGTGAAGAACCCATTCTAAATGGTACGGAGAAAAACATTCCTAGTCGGAGTGATAGTGGCAGTTATAGTTTCAGAAATGTTGATTATTTATTTGATATCAGGGATATTTGGAGTTTGATCTCTGATGACACTTTTTTAGTTAGGGATAGTAATGGTGACAGTTTTTCTGTATGTTTTGATATTGAAAATCAGATTTTTGAGATTGACAATGATAGTTCTTTTCTGAGTGAACTAGAAAGTTTTTTTTCTAGTTATTTAAATAATGGGTCTAAGAGAAACAATCACAACTATTATCATTACATATATGATACTCAATCTAGTTGGAATAATCACATTAATAGTTGCATTGATAATTATCTTCGTTTTGAAGTCAGTATTAATAGTTCCATTTCGGGTGGTACCGACAATTACAGTGACAGTTACATTTATAGTTTCATTTGTACTGAAAATAGAACTGGTAGTGAAAGTGGGAGTTCTGGTATAAGAACTAGTAAAAATGGCAGTGATTTCAATATAAGAAGAAGATCTAATGATTTCGGTAGAAAAAAAAAATACAGACATTTATGGATTCAATGCGAAAATTGTTATGGATTAAATTATAAAAAATATTTTAGGTCAAAAATGAATATTTGTGAACAGTGTGGATATCATTTGAAAATGAGCAGTTCAGATAGAATCGAACTTTCGATTGATCCGGGGACTTGGGATCCTATGGATGAAGATATGGTCTCTATGGACCCCATTGAATTTCATTCGGAGGGGAAACCCTATAGAGATCGTATCGATTCTTATCAAAGAAAGACAGGTTTAACTGAAGCTGTTCAAACAGGCATAGGTCAACTAAATGGTATTCCCATAGCAATTGGAGTTATGGATTTTAAGTTCATGGGAGGTAGTATGGGATCTGTAGTAGGCGAGAAAATCACCCGTTTGATCGAGTATGCTACTAATCGATCTCTACCTGTCATTATTGTGTGTGCTTCTGGAGGAGCGCGCATGCAAGAAGGAAGTTTGAGTTTGATGCAAATGGCTAAAATATCTTCCGCTTCATATAATTATCAATCAAATAAAAAATTATTCTATGTATCAATCCTTACATCTCCTACAACCGGTGGAGTAACAGCCAGTTTTGGTATGTTGGGAGATGTCATTGTTGCTGAACCTAATGCCTACATTGCATTTGCGGGCAAAAGAGTAATTGAACAAACATTGAATAAGACAGTACCCGATGGTTCACAAGCGGCTGAGTATTTATTCCATAAAGGCTTATTTGACCCAATTGTACCACGTAATCCTTTAAAAGGTGTTCTGAGTGAGTTATTTCAGCTCCACGGTTTCTTTCCCTTGAATCAAAATTCAAAAAATTAATAAAGTATAGTACTAAATTCAGTTATTTGTAGCGAACAAGTATTTAGTTCATCGTAATCAAAAAAAACGAAAAAGAATGGTGTTTTCTTTGATGACATAAGTTCTACTTGTAATAAGAGTTAGAAGTTTCGGGTAATTACTTTTTCGTTTTTCCTCCAGATCTATTTTTTTATCCTACCTCTATTCATGATTAGTAATCACGAACCTTCTATCAACAGGATAAAAAAGTGAATTTCTCCCTCCGAGGAATTAGAATTAGGGAAAATCAAAAAAAAAATTATCTGGCCTTCTTACGTATTAATATAGACAATAAAAAAAATATCGAAATCAAAATAAAAAGAAATAAATATAAAATAGAGAATAGAAGTTATTTCTATATCTATCGATAACCCCCATTTTTTACTATGAATCCCCGTTTGTTGGATGGATCGAATTAGTTAGAGTCGCAAACTCCTAATAAAATCTTTTATTTTCATAATAAACTCCTTATTAGATTAAAAAGATAGAAAGAAATAAGGATGGGAAAAGAATAATAAAATTTATTAATAAAGCGAATTATCATACATATTCGTGTAGAAAGATGAATAGGTACACTTATTTTATTTAGTTCTACATTCCTTGCACTTATTAACTACTTCTTATTAACTACTTATTAACTACTTATAAATATTAATTTCTAAATATATTTTTTATTAATATATTTTTTATTAAATTTAATAAATTATTAATAAATAATTATAAATTATTAAATAATTATAAATTATAATATAATTATAATATTATTATTATATATAATATAAATATAAAATATAAATATAATTATTAAATAATATTTTTATATATAATAAATAATATTATAAATATAATACAGTTTATGATATATACTTAGGATAGATATACTTATCATATCATAAGATATCTTTCTCTTTCTAATAGATAGAAATATTAAATCGAGGCACCCATTCTATGACAGATCTCAACTTACCCTCTATTTTTGTGCCTTTAGTGGGCCTAGTATTTCCGGCAATTGCAATGGCTTCTTTATCTCTTCATGTCCAAAAAAATAAGATTGTCTAGATCCGATGGGACCAAATCTCATCAATTTATTTCAACACTGGATCATAATACAGATATTTATTTAGTGTAATATGGTACGATATGTGACTCTTTACGAACACAAATGAAAGAACTATTATGCATTTATGCGGATACATGATATCCGCATAAATGCATGTATATGCAGGTATAGCTGGTTAAATTAAAAATGGATCGGCGAATATTTTATTTAAATGGAAAGTCAATGTATCTAACAAATTACTTCTAACGGTTTACATCAGAATAGTGCTAGTTAATGAAAGTGACTTCGGGATCAAGAAAGTAAAATTCATTTGGGTTATTCTCTCAATTCCAATCGAATGCAACTGGATCTAGTAGAGTATGAATTGGCGATCAGAACATATATGGATAGAACTTATAATGGGGTCTCGAAAAACAAGTAATTTTTTCTGGGCCTGTATCCTTTTTTTAGGTTCACTAGGATTCTTAGTGGTTGGAACTTCCAGTTATCTTGGTAGGAATCTGATATCCGTATTTCCATCTCAGCAAATTCTTTTTTTTCCACAAGGGATCGTGATGTCTTTCTATGGGATCGCAGGTCTATTCATTAGCTCCTATTTGTGGTGCACAATTTCATGGAATGTAGGTAGTGGTTATGACAGATTCGATAGAAAAGAAGGAATAGTGTGTATTTTTCGTTGGGGATTTCCTGGAATAAATCGTCGCATCTTCCTTCGCTTACTTATGAGAGATATACAATCAATCAGAATGGAGGTTAAAGAGGGTCTTTATCCTCGTCGTGTCCTTTATATGGAAATCAGAGGCCAAGGAGCCATTCCCTTGACTCGTACTGATGAGTATTTTACTCCACGAGAAATTGAACAAAAAGCTGCCGAATTGGCCTATTTCTTGCGCGTACCAATTGAAGTATTTTGAAATGAACTGAAGAAAAAATGGAAAAAAACTTGCTAATTTCCTTTTTAATACAACCGTCGACTCTATCTGATATTTCTCTGAAGTACGAGTTCTATAAAAAGGTATTGAACCCATGGGTCTATTTCCTATTTTTGTGTAATAATTTAGATCTCGGATCTAGAAGGAAAGGAATATAGAAATAGAATAAGGGTCCTTTTAGGATAAAAATGAAAAAAAAAAAGAAAGCCTGGGTCTCCCTCCCATATATTTCATCCATAATATTTTTGCCCTGGTGGGTCTCTCTCTCATTTAATAAATGTCTGGAACCTTGGGTTACTAATTGGTGGAATACCGGGAAATCCGAAACTTTTTTGAATGATATTCAAGAGAAAAACGTTCTAGAAAGATTCATAGAATTGGAAGAACTATTCCTCTTGGATGAAATGATAAAGGAGTACCCGGAAACGCATATACAAAAACTTCGTATAGGAATACACAAGGAAACGATACAATTGGTCAAAACACACAATGAATATCATCTCCATATCATTTTGGATTTCTCGACAAATATAATTTGTTTCGCTATTCTAAGTGGTTATTTTATTCTGGGTAATGAAGAACTTGTCGTTCTTAATTCTTGGATTCAGGAATTCCTCTATAACTTAAGTGACACAATAAAAGCTTTTTTGATTCTTTTAGTTACTGATTTATGGATCGGATTTCATTCGACCCATGGTTGGGAACTAATGATTGGTTCGGTCTACAACGATTTTGGATTGGTTCATAACGATCAAATTATATCTAGTCTTGTTTCCACTTTTCCAGTTATTCTAGATACAATTGTGAAATATTGGATCTTCTATTATTTAAATCGTGTATCTCCTTCACTTGTAGTTATTTACCATTCAATGAATGAATGAAGAACTCATTTGATCTCCTGATATCAATCAAATCAGAATCTTTCTTCGTATATAAAGAAAGCATTTTCAATCTTACTTAATTCTTTATACTTCTAGCTCTTCAAGGTATTCGTCCTATATTCCAGTACAATTATCCCAGTACAATGACAGACTCGTGTATAGGGAACTTGTACTAGCTACCTATCTAATTTATTGTAGAAATTCCGGGATCAATGATTGGACATGCAAAATAGAAATACTTTTTCTTGGGTAAAGGAACAGATGACTCAATCGATTTCTGTATCGATCATGATATATGTAATAACTCGGGCATCTATTTCAAATGCATATCCCATTTTTGCGCAGCAGGGTTATGAAAACCCACGAGAAGCAACTGGACGAATTGTATGTGCCAATTGCCATTTAGCTAATAAGCCCGTGGATATTGAAGTTCCGCAAGCCGTGCTTCCTGATACTGTATTTGAAGCAGTTGTTCGAATCCCTTATG